AATGAAGTGCCTGATTAAAGGGTTACCTTGATAGGGTAAATTAAGTAATTTAAATTACCTTCATTAGATATTACATAAGATAGAATTAAACTATCAACTTTAGTATCAAAAACTAACGTGTATCATACACTTTAATGTAAAAAGGTAAGCTAATTAAGCTAATGGGTTCATACCCCATTTATATAGGTATCAATCCTATCCTTTTTAATGACCAACAACTCTATAAAACTTCTCTTCCTATCAACATTAATGATAGGAACGATCCTGTCCATTTCATCAAACTCTTGATTCGGAGTTTGAATAGGACTAGAGATCAACTTACTTTCATTTATTCCCATATTAGCAAATAATAAGAATTTAATAATAAACGAATCATCAATTAAATATTTTATTGTTCAAGCAATAGCATCAACAATATTATTATTCTCTATCCTATTAATTCAAATAAAATATCCAATAAGATGAGAAATAGAATTTATCCCTTCAATAATAGTTAGATCTAGATTGTTATTAAAAATTGGGGCTGCTCCCTTTCATTTTTGATTTCCAGAAGTTATAGGAACATCAACATGAATTAATTGTTTAACATTAATAACATGACAAAAAATTGCACCAATAATAGTTCTATCATACTGTATCCAATTAAGAACATTTATATTTGTTATTACCATTTTAAGAATTATTATTGGAGCAATTGGAGGGTTAAATCAAACATCATTACGTCAACTTTTAGCATATTCATCAATTAGTCATTTAGGATGAATAATTAGATCTTTAATGGTAAGAGAAAACATATGAGAAATATACTTTATCATTTATTCACTATTAAGAGTGATTATAGTCCTTCTATTTAAACAATTAAATTTATTTTTCCTAAATCAAATTTATTCATCAACAAATATAAAAACAGAAATTAAATTCATAATATTTTTATCTCTTCTTTCATTAGGTGGTTTACCACCTTTCCTGGGGTTTATACCAAAATGAATTATTATTCAATCTCTTGTAGAAAATAATATAACAATCATAATAACAATTATGATTATACTAACAATAATTACACTCTACTATTACATACGAATTAGATTCTCAGCCCTTATTTTGTCATATTCAGAAAATTCATGATCAATAACTAATTCATTAAATAAATCTAGATTTATTTTAACAACAACAGTAATAATTTCAACTTTAGGTCTAATATCAACACCAATATTGGTTTATTTAACTTAAGGACTTAAGTTAAATAAACTAATAACCTTCAAAGTTATAATTAAAAGAATAATCTTTTAGGCCTTAGTAAAGTTATTTACACCTCTAGAATTGCAGTCTAAAATCATAATTGAATATAAAGCCAATAATAATGATAAGAGAGAAAAATTCTCATAAATAGATTTACAGTCTATCACCTATTATTCAGTCATCTTACCGCAAAAATGATTATTCTCAACAAACCATAAAGATATTGGTACTTTATACTTTATATTTGGAGCATGAGCTGGAATAGTAGGAACTTCAATAAGAATAATTATTCGAGCAGAACTAGGTCAACCAGGATCATTAATTGGTGATGATCAAATTTATAATGTAATCATCACAGCACATGCATTTGTAATAATTTTCTTTATAGTTATACCTATTATAATTGGAGGATTTGGTAATTGACTTGTGCCATTAATAATTGGAGCACCTGATATAGCATTTCCACGAATAAATAATATAAGTTTTTGACTTTTACCTCCTTCATTAACATTACTCCTAATATCTTCTATAGTAGATAACGGAGCTGGGACTGGATGAACAGTTTACCCCCCGCTTGCTAGAGCAATTGCTCATGGAGGAAGATCAGTTGATTTAGCAATCTTCTCATTACATCTAGCAGGTGTATCATCAATCTTAGGTGCAGTTAATTTTATTACAACAGCAATTAATATACGATCAGAAAGTATAACATTAGATCAAACACCATTATTTGTTTGATCAGTAGCTATTACAGCCCTTCTTTTATTATTATCACTTCCAGTACTAGCAGGAGCTATTACAATATTATTAACAGATCGAAATTTAAATACATCATTCTTCGATCCTGCTGGAGGAGGTGATCCTATTTTATATCAACACTTATTCTGATTTTTTGGTCATCCAGAAGTTTATATTTTAATTCTTCCTGGATTTGGTATTATTTCACATATTGTATGTCAAGAAAGTGGAAAAATTGAATCATTTGGAACATTAGGAATAATTTATGCAATATTATCAATTGGATTAATAGGATTTATTGTATGAGCACATCATATATTTACAGTAGGAATGGATGTAGATACACGAGCATATTTTACATCAGCAACAATAATTATTGCTGTACCAACTGGAATTAAGGTATTTAGTTGATTAGCTACACTTTATGGAACAAAATTTAAATTTAATCCACCATTATTATGAGCATTAGGATTTATTTTTTTATTTACAATTGGTGGTTTAACAGGATTAGTTTTAGCAAATTCATCACTTGATATTATTTTACATGATACTTATTATGTTGTAGCGCATTTTCACTATGTATTATCTATAGGAGCAGTATTTGCAATTATAGGAGGGGTAATTCAATGATATCCTTTATTTACTGGATTAACAATAAATAATACATGATTAAAAATTCAATTTATAATTATATTCATTGGGGTAAATTTAACATTTTTCCCTCAACATTTTTTAGGATTAGCAGGAATACCTCGACGATATTCAGATTACCCTGATGCATATACATCATGAAATGTAGTTTCAAGTATTGGATCAACAATTTCAATTGTAGGAATTATTATATTTATTTTAATTATATGAGAAAGTATAATTACAAATCGAGTAATTTTATTTAGATCTAATATAAGAAGATCAACAGAATGACTACAAAATAATCCTCCAGCAGAACATAGATATTCAGAATTACCATTAATTTCTAGATTCTAATATGGCAGATTAGTGCAATAGATTTAAGCTCTATAAATAAAGGTTTAACCTTTTATTAGAAATTTATGGCAACATGATCAAACTTATCATTACAAGATAGAGCTTCACCTTTAATAGAACAATTATCATTTTTTCATGATCATACAATAGTAGTATTATTAATAATTACTATTATTGTAGGATATGCACTTAGATATATATTAATTATTTCTTTTACAAGACGAAATATACTACATGGACATTTAATTGAAACTATCTGAACAGCACTTCCAGCTATTACATTAATCTTTATTGCACTACCATCACTACGATTACTTTATTTACTTGATGATTCAGTTGATGCAATAATTACAATTAAAACAATTGGACGTCAATGATACTGAAGTTATGAATATTCTGATTTTGTAGATGTTGAATTTGATACATATATAACACCAGAAAATGATTTAGAAATTAATAGATTTCGACTACTTGATGTTGATAATCGAACAATTTTACCTATAAATACTGAAGTACGAGTATTAACAAGAGCATCAGATGTACTTCATTCATGAGCAGTACCAGCATTAGGAATTAAAATTGATGCAACACCAGGACGACTAAATCAAGGAACATTTACAATAAATCGTCCTGGATTATTCTTTGGGCAATGTTCTGAAATTTGTGGAGCAAATCATAGATTTATACCAATTGTAATTGAAAGAACTTCAGTTAATATATTTATTAAATGATTATCTAAAATAATCTAAGGAGTTAGTTAAAAAATAACATTAGAGTGTCAATCTAAAATAACTAATTATTAGTACACCTTGATCATCAGATGACTGAAAGTAAGTAATGGTCTCTTAAACCAAAAAATAGTAATTAACGAATACTTCTGATGAGGAATAAAATCTAAATCCCTCAAATATCTCCTTTAATATGATTTTCACTATTTATTTTATTTTCTATTGTATTAATTTTATTTAATCAAATAAACTTCTTCTCATTTAAACCAATAATTATAAAAAGAGAAGAAATAAGACAAATTAAAAGTAAAAACTTAAATTGAAAATGATAACAAATTTATTTTCAACATTTGATCCATCAACTAATCTATTTAATTTATCATTAAATTGATCTAGAACATTTCTAGGATTATTTCTAATTCCAACTTTATTCTGATTAACTCCATCACGAATCAACATTATATGAAATAAATTAAACTTAACTCTTCATAATGAATTCAAAACACTATTAGGAACAAATTCATTTAATGGAACAACATTTATTTTTATTTCAATCTTTATTATAATAATATTTAATAATTTTATAGGATTATTCCCTTATATTTTTACTAGAACTAGTCATCTAACATTAACATTTACAATTGCATTACCAATATGATTAAGATTTATATTATTTGGATGAATTAATCACACCAACCATATATTTTCACATTTAGTACCTCAAGGTACACCTCCTGCACTTATATCATTTATAGTATTAATTGAAACAATCAGAAATGTAATCCGACCTGGAACATTAGCAGTACGATTAGCAGCAAATATAATTGCAGGACATTTATTATTAACACTTCTTGGAAATACAGGACCATCAATAACAATAAATTTAATTTCTCTATTAATTTTTGGACAAATATTATTATTAATTCTTGAATCAGCAGTAGCTATAATTCAAGCCTATGTATTCTCCATTTTAAGAACTCTTTATTCTAGAGAAGTATATTAAACATATGTTAACAATACACTCAAACCACCCATTTCACTTAGTAGACTATAGACCTTGACCATTAACAGGAGCAATCGGAGCAATAGTACTAGTATCAGGATTAGCTAAATGATTTCATTTATTTAATATTAATCTATTTATAATTGGAATAGGAATCACTTTACTTACAATAATTCAATGATGACGAGATGTAGTTCGAGAAGGAACATATCAAGGATTACATACAGGATTTGTATCAATTGGACTACGATGAGGAATAATTTTATTTATTGCATCTGAAGTATTATTTTTTATATCATTCTTCTGAGCTTTTTTTAGAAGAAGACTGGCACCAACTATTGAATTAGGTATATTATGACCACCAATAGGAATTCAACCTTTTAATCCAATACAAATTCCATTACTTAATACAGCTATTCTTCTTGCATCAGGGGTAACTGTAACTTGAGCTCATCATAGACTTATAGAATCTAACCATACTCAAACACTTCAAGGATTATTCTTTACAGTATTACTAGGAATTTATTTTACTATATTACAAGCATATGAATATTGAGAAGCACCTTTTACTATTGCTGATGCAGTTTACGGATCAACATTCTTTGTTGCAACAGGATTTCATGGATTACATGTAATTATCGGAACAATATTTCTTTTAACGTGTTTAATACGACATTCAATAAATCAATTCTCACCTAATCACCATTTCGGATTTGAAGCAGCTGCATGATATTGACATTTTGTAGATGTAGTATGATTATTTTTATATATTTCAATCTACTGATGAGGTAGATAATTGTTTTTCTAGTATAAATAGTACATTTAACTTCCAATTAAAAAGCTTGATTATTAATCAAGAAAAACAATTTTAATTCTATCAATAGGAAGTTTTATTAGATTTTTTTTACCAATAATTATTATAATTCTTACAACAATCCTATCAAAAAAATTAATTAATGATCGAGAAAAAAGATCACCATTTGAATGTGGATTTGATCCTAAAAGTTCTGCTCGAATACCTTTCTCACTACGATTCTTTTTAATTGCAGTAATTTTTTTAATTTTTGATGTAGAAATTGCATTAATTCTACCAATTGTAATTATTTTTAAAACATCAAATATTATAATCTGAACAATATCAACAATATTTTTTATTATAGTTTTATTAGGAGGATTATATCATGAATGAAATCAAGGAGCTCTTAAATGAGCAGATTAAGGGTTATAGTTAAGTATAACATTTGGGTTGCATTCAAAAAGTATTGATTTATCAATTAACCTTAAAAATAAGAAGTGAAAAAATCACAATCAGTTTCGACCTGAAAAAATGGTATTTATTACCCTTATTTATTAATTGAAGCCAAAATAAGAGGCATATTACTGTTAATAATATAATTGAACTATTAGTTCCAATTAAGGAAATGTAAAGCCAATATTAAAGCTGCTAACTTTATATATTAGCGGTTAAACTCCGTTAACATTTCTATTTATATAGTTTAAATAAAACATTACATTTTCACTGTAAAAATAATATTCTATATATTTATAAATATACCTAAAAATAAAAATATTTCCTTAACATCTTCAGTGTTAAACTCTAATAATAAGCTATTTAGGTATTATAAAGAAAATAATACAATTAAAATAAATATTCAAAAAATAAAAGTTAAAAGATAAATCTTAAAATTAGAATCATATCAACTTTGAATATAATTAATTATATAAATAAATAAACTATATAAACCTTGACCACCTAATATTTCACCTCAACTATAATCAAAAGACTTTGATGAATAATAACCAAATTTTAAAGGTAAATAACTAATAAAATTAGTTGAAAGAAATGGTATAAATCATATAGAACCAAAAAATCTAAAAGAAGATAATATATCTAAAGAAAATAAATTATAAGAAAAACTTGAATTAGAAATTAAATAACCAAAATAAGAACCTAAAATAACAACAGTAATAGTTAAAAATTTTAAATAAAATGGTAAAACAATTATATAAGGAATAGGAAAAACTAATCAAGAAAGTAAACTACCACCAAAAACAGCAATAAATAATAAAGCAATTATTCCAAAAGAAATATAAAACCCCTTATCGTCAAAAGAAAAACTAGAATAAAAACTATTATCACCTGATATAGAATAATAAAATAAACGAAAAGAATAAGAAGCAGTTAAACCAGTAGAAAAAAAATATAAAAAAAAGATTAAACAATTAATTCATCTTAAACAAACCATCTCAAGAATTAAATCCTTTGAATAAAATCCAGCTAAAAAAGGTATACCACATAAAGATAAACTAGAAACATTAAAACAAACTGAAGTTAAAGGTATAAAAGTAACAATAGAACCTATAAAACGAATATCTTGAGAATCCCTTAAATTATGAATTATTGAACCTGCACATATAAATAATAATGCCTTAAATAAAGCATGAGCTAACAAATGAAAAAAAGCAAGTTTTGGATAACCTATAGCTAAAATTCTTATTATTAAACCAAGTTGTCTTAAAGTAGATAAAGCAATAATTTTCTTTAAATCAAATTCAAGATTTGCCCCAAGACCAGCTATAAATATAGTTAAACAACCAATAAATAATAAAAATCAACTACAATTATAGGTATTAAGTATAGGTCTAAATCGAATTAATAGATAAACACCAGCAGTAACTAAAGTAGAAGAATGAACTAAAGCAGAAACAGGAGTAGGAGCTGCTATAGCTGCTGGAAGTCAAGAAGAAAAAGGAATTTGAGCTCTTTTTGTTATAGCTGCTAAAATAATTAATATTGTAATAATTTTTATTTCAAAAGAATTTATAATAAAATCATAATAATAAATATAATTTCAACTACCAAAATTTAATATTCATGCAATAGAAATTAAAATAGAAACATCTCCAATACGATTAGATAAAGCAGTTAATATACCAGCACTATAAGACTTTACATTTTGATAATAAATTACTAAACAATAAGAAACTAACCCTAAACCATCTCAACCTAATAAAATTCTAATTAAATTTGGACTAATAATTAAAAAACCTATTGAAAGAATAAATATTAAAACAATTATAATAAAACGATTAATATTTTTTTCATTAGATATATAATCCTCTCTATAATAAATAACTAAAGAAGAAATATATATAACAAAAGATATAAAAATTAAAGATATTCAATCTAAAATTAAAGTTATAACAACTATAGAACTATTTAAATTAAAAAGTTCCCATTCAATAAAAACTCTATAATCAATTATTAAATAATAAATTCCTAAAATAAAAATTAAAGTTCTTATAAAAAATAAAGAAAAAAAACTTAAAGAACAAATAGAAAATAATTTCACGGCCTAAGATGAAAGAATTCATATCATTGATCCCACAAAACAATATTTTAATTAAAATACTTAAGCAAAATTAAACAAAAAAATATTCACCCCTTAAACATAAAATATTTAAAGGAAATCAATGTAAAAATAAAAGATGATATTCACGTAAATAACCAAGAGAACATGTATAAATACCAGCAAAGCAAGAACCATGCTGAGAATAAGAATATATATATAAAGTATAAACAGCTCTAAAAAAAGATAAAAAAATTAAAACTAAAAATCTAAAAGAAGATCATGACATAATTCTATTTAATAAACTTAATTCACCAACCAAATTTAATGAAGGAGGAGCAGCTATATTACAAGAACTTAAAAGAAATCATCAAAGAGCTATTCTAGGTATAAGATTAATTATACCTTTATTAATTAATAATCTTCGTCTTCCTAAACGTTCATAAATAATATTTGATAAACAAAATAAACCAGAAGAACATAAACCATGACCAATTATTAAAGATAAAGAACCTATACAACCTCATCAATTTATAGTTATTAGACCACCAATTACCATTCTCATATGAGCAACAGAAGAATAAGCAATTAAAGACTTTAAATCAACTTGACGAAAACAAATAAATCTAACAATAACTCCACCTGATAAACTTAAAGATAATCAAAAATAATTAAACTTTATACCTAAAAAAGAAATAATCTTTATTACACGAAAAATACCATAACCTCCTAACTTTAATAAAACACCAGCAAGAATTATTCTACCAGAAATAGGTGCTTCAACATGAGCTTTAGGTAATCATAAATGAACTAAAAATATAGGTATTTTAATTAAAAAAGCTAAAATTATAAAAACATAAAACATAAAATAAGAAGATCCAAAATCAAATAATAATGGAAAATATAAAGTATTAATATAAGAGTAAACTTTAAATAAAACTAATAATAATGGCAATCTAGCAAATAAAGTATAAAAAATTAAATAAATACCCGCTTGAAGACGTTCAGGCTGGTAACCTCAACCTAAAATTAAAAGTAAAGTAGGAATTAATCTAGCTTCAAAAAAAATATAAAAAGACAATAATCTTAAACTAGCAAAAGAACAATATAATATAATTAAAAGAAATAAGACTATAAAAATAAAAAAACTTGAATGATAAGAAGATAAATAAATAGAACCTCTAGCTATAATTATTAAAGAACAAATTCAAAAACTTAATAAAATTAAACTAAAAGAAAAATAATCAATACCAAAATAATATCTAATTATATTTAAATCACAATATGAATAAATACAAATCATAAAAATAAATCTAGACAAAAATATTAAAGAATGAACCAACCATCAAGAATTATTTAATAAACAAAGAGGGATCAAAAAAACAATTATTAATAAATACTTTAACATAAAGATAATCTAAAAGAATTAAAAAAATCATTACCATGAGAACGAATTATAGAAACTAAAATAGATAAACCTAAAGCACCTTCACAAACAGAAAAAACTAAAAAAATAACAGGAAAAAAATAATCATAATTAAATTCAATAAGAAAAATAACAATTAATATAAATAAAGAAAGAACAATATATTCCAATCTCAATAAAACTATCAATAAATGTTTACGCTTTGAAGAAAAAATATAAATACCAGCAAAATAAATTAATAAAGAAGTAAAAATAGAAAATATAAACATTAGTTTTAATAGTTTAAAAAAAACACTGGTCTTGTAAATCAGAAATAAGGTTTGCCCCCACTTTTAAAACTTCAGGAATAGAAAATAATTTCTATCCTTGGTCCCCAAAACCAACATTTTAATAAACTAACTCCTGAAATGATAAAAATAATAATTATAGCTTTATCTAACGTAATAAATATTAATTTTATTAAATTAAATCACCCAATATCAATAATACTTTTTATTATTTTACAAACTTTTCTTATCGGATTAATAAGCGGAACAATAATAGAAAGATTTTGATTATCATATATTTTATTTCTAACATTTCTTGGAGGTATATTAGTTTTATTTATTTATATTACAAGAATTGCATCAAATGAAATATTTCAACCAAAAACAATTATTATAATTTTTTCTTTTATTTTATGAATTATTATTTTAATAAATTTAATTGTTTTAGATAAAACAATATTTATAGATTTTTTTAAGAATACAGAATCTATAAATATTAATAATTTAATTAATTATCAAGAAATAACATTCTCATTAGAAAAATTATATAATAATCCAACATTTATTATTTCAATATTAATAATAATCTATTTATTTTTAACACTACTAGCAGTAGTAAAAATTACTAATATTAATCAAGGACCTATTCGTAAAATAAGATAATTACTAATGAATAAACCAATTCGATTAAAACATCCTTTATTTAAAATTATTAATAATTCTTTAATTGATTTACCAGCACCAACAAATATTTCATTTTGATGAAATTTTGGTTCATTACTAGGATTATGTTTAGTAATTCAAATTGTAACAGGATTATTTCTAGCTATACATTATACATCAAATATTGAAATAGCATTTAGAAGAGTAATTCATATTTGTCGAGATGTAAATAATGGGTGAATTATTCGAACCCTTCATGCTAATGGAGCTTCAATATTCTTTATTTGTATTTATTTACATGTTGGACGAGGAATTTATTATGGATCTTATATATATATACATACTTGAATAATTGGAACTATTATTTTATTTTTAGTTATAGCAACAGCATTTATAGGATATGTTTTACCATGAGGACAAATATCATTCTGAGGAGCAACAGTAATTACTAATTTATTATCAGCAATTCCTTACTTAGGTACAGATTTAGTTCAATGAGTATGGGGAGGATTTGCTGTAGACAATGCAACATTAAATCGATTCTTTACCTTTCATTTTCTATTACCATTTATAATTACTGCTATAGTAGCAATTCATTTATTTTTTCTTCACCAAACAGGATCTAATAATCCATTAGGACTTAATGGAAATATTGAAAAAATTCCATTTCATCCTTATTTTACATTTAAGGATTCAATCACATTTATTTTAATAATATCTTTATTAATTATATTATGTTTAATTAATCCTTATTTACTAGGAGATCCAGATAATTTCGTGTCAGCAAACCCTTTAGTAACACCAGTTCATATTCAACCTGAATGATATTTCTTATTTGCATATGCAATTTTACGGTCAATTCCTAATAAACTTGGTGGAGTTATTGCATTATTTTTATCAATTAGAATCTTAATAATTCTTCCATTTTATAATAAAACTCCTTTTCGAGGAATCCAATTTTATCCAATTAATCAAATTATATTTTGAATTATAGTAATTATTGTAATTTTATTAACATGAATTGGAAAACGACCTGTTGAAGAACCTTATATTATAACAGGACAAATTTTAACAGTTCTATACTTTACTTATTTTTTAATTAATATTCATATTGCAAATATATGAGATAAGTTAATTAAATAACAAATAGTTAATTAGCTTAAGAAAAGCATATGTTTTGAAAACATAAAATTAGAAGTTTAATTCTTCTATTAACTTTTCTTAAAAAATTTCACTAAATAATTGAAATTAATAAAATTTTTAAACCAATAAAAAAAATAAAATAATTTAAAGACAATGGTAAAAAGCTTTTTCAAGCTAAGTATATTAATTTATCATAACGAAAACGAGGTAAAGTCCCACGAACTCAAATAAAAGAAAAAATTATAATAGTAAGCTTAATAAAAAATAAAAAAGAATAAAAATCACCTCCTAAAAAAATTAATGTTAAAAACATTCTTATAAAAATAATTCTTGCATACTCAGCTAAAAAAATTAAAGTAAAACCACCAGCACCATATTCAATATTAAATCCGGATACTAGTTCAGATTCACCTTCAGCAAAATCAAAAGGAGTACGATTAGTCTCTGCTAAACAAGAAGCAAAACATGCTAGAAATAAAGGAAAAGAAATAATAATAAATCAACAATAAATCTGATAATTTATAAAATTTAATATATTAAATCTTCCAATTAAAATAATTAAAGATATTAAAATTAAAGCTAATCTTACTTCATAAGAAATAGTTTGAGCAACAGAACGTATAGAACCTAATAAAGAATAATTTGAATTAGATGACCAACCAGCAATTATTACAGTATAAACACCTAATCTAGTACAACATAAAAAAAATAAAAAGCCATAAGAAAATGAACATATATAAGTTAAGAAAGGAAAAATAATCCAAATAATTAAAGAAATTATTAAATTAAATACAGGAGAAAAATAATATAATAAATAATTTGATAAAATAGGAATGGGTTGCTCCTTACAAACTAATTTTAAAGCATCACTTAAAGGCTGAGGAATACCAGCAAAGCCTACTTTATTAGGTCCTTTTCGAATTTGAATATAACCTAATACCTTTCGTTCTAATAAAGTTAAAAAAGCAACACTAATTAAAACACAAATTAATAATAAAAGAAAATTTAAAATAAACATAAATAAATCATATAATATCAATACTATTTGTAGAATAAATCTACATTAATGAATTCTAAATTCAACACATTAATCTGTCAAAATAGTAAATATTAATTTTAATCAATAAATAAAAAATATTTTAATTACATGGTCCTTTCGTACTAATGAAAATAATTTAAACTTAAGATAGAAACCGACCTGGCTCACGCCGGTCTGAACTCAGATCATGTAAGAATTTAAAGGTCGAACAGACCTAATTTCTGGGCTACTGCACCCAAAATTATTCTTAATCCAACATCGAGGTCGCAATCTATTTTGTCAATATGAGCTCTCAAAAACAATTACGCTGTTATCCCTAAGGTAACTTAATCTTATGATCATAAATTATGGATCATATTAAACATAAATTAATGATTTTAGAATGAAAAGTTTATTTATTTTTCATGTCACCCCAACAAAACATTATCTTTAAATATAAAAAGATTAACTAAAAATTATATAAAAATAAAATGTTAAGCTCTATAGGGTCTTCTCGTCTTAAAGAAAAATTTAAGCCTTTTAACTTAAAAGTTAAATTCTATAACTTATCAAGAGACAGATGATTTCTCGTCAAGCCATTCATTCTAGCCCCTAATTAAGAGACTAATGATTATGCTACCTTTGCACGGTCAAAATACCGCGGCTCTTTAAAACTTTGTCAGTGAGCAGGCCAGACCTCAAAATATAATCAAGAGGACATGTTTTTGATAAACAGGCGGAAATCAATTTTGCCTAATTCCTTATAATAAATTTTAAAAATAAAATATTATAAACAAAATAATATACTAATTTCATCATTATTACAATAATTTTAAAATTTAATTAATAATCTTAATACAAAACCTAAAATAATTATAAAATCAAAATAAAAAATAATGAACTAAAACGAAATCAAAAAGATAGCTGGTTTAAAGCTTACTATTAAATAATAAAAAATAAAATTATAGATAAAATTTAGAGCTTATCCCCTAAATAATTAATAAGTTAATATTTTTACATAAAAAAGAAAATAAAAACTAATAACTTTAAAAAATTAAATTTTTTCTTAAGAAACTAGATATCTTAGGAAACGATTAACATCTCATTTCTACAATTAACTCAAAAATAATTATGACACATTAACTATAAATTAATTGTAAATCAACCTAAATCGAGATTAGTAAATAAATACTAAAAATTTAATGAACCCTGATACAAAAGGTACAACAATTCAAATTTACTTTCTAAAATTAAATAATTATTTCATAATCCAATTACATTACTAATTAACTATAATAATAAAAAATCAATTCTATAAAATATACTAAGAATAATAAATAAATAAAATTTCTTTTATTAAAAAATAAAATAACAAAAAATAATTATAATAAAAGAAATAATCAAGATATCCTGATTTGCACAGAATAATTTTCAGTGTAAATGAAATACTTCACTAATAAGCTATATCTTGAAATCTTTCTAGATACACTTTCCAGTACATCTACTATGTTACGACTTATCTCATCTAACTTAAATATTACCTTATAGATTAATTAGTAAATATTAATAATGAGAGCGACGGGCGATGTGTACACACCTCAGAGCCAATATCAATTAAATTAAATATGTCAAATTACTATCAAATCCACCTTCATTAACAGTGTTTCACCATTAAATCCGTTATAAACAAAAATTTATTGTAACCCGTCTCCTCTTAATTATTAACTGCACCTTGACCTGAAATATTTTATAATTATAAATTAAGAAAATTATAACTCTAAAAAGATTTTCTGATAACGGAAATATACAAACAAATAAATTAAGTAAAGTTAATCGTGTACTATCAATCATGGGATAGGTTCCTCTGAATGGAATGAGATACCGCCAAATTCTTTGGGTTTTTAGACCTTAACTATTAGTACCCTGGTAAGTATAATTAACATTTAAAATAATAGGGTATCTAATCCTAGTTTATTATTTAAGTTTCACAGAATCATAAAAAGAAATATAAAAAAATTTTAAATTTCACCATCAAAATTTAAAAATTATCTCAAAATATAATTAACTGTATTAACCAATAATATTTACTTGTATTAATCGTATAACCGCGGCTGCTGGCACGAATTATGCCAATACTAAATCAATTGCTAAATCCAAAATCACTTGATAAATTAAATTAAATTACTGCAAAGAGAACATTTAGTTTAACAAAACTTACATATAAATCAAAGAAAAAGTAAATATTTAAGCAAGAATAAAACTTTAACTCCAAAAATAAAATTTAAATAATAATTAAAAGGAGATTAAAATTAAGAAAGATTAAATAATTAAGAAAAAAGATAATAATAAAACACAAAATAATGAAATAATCTTAGAAGATCACACCCGTCGACCAACAACAAACCTCTATTATATATAATAGAGATTAGAGATGGATCTTAAAAAACTAAAATTGTGTAATATTATACTTCTATTATTTAATCTTTCTTTCTTTATATATTTATAAAGAAAGATTAAATAATATAAATTATTTAATTTAAATAATTAAATATATTAATATAATACATAATAATATAAGATTAAATGTATTATATTATTAATTATTTATTATAATAATAATTAATCTATTTATAATGTAAAATAATAATTATATTATATAATTAATATAATAGATTATTATATAATACTAATTATATTAATTAAATAATTATATTGTTTATATCATATATATATAATATAATATATTTAATTACATATATATAAATATTTTATTATATAATAATTTCTTTTGCCTTAAAAAATAGGTTCCTATAATTTTTGATAAATATATAAATTAAAATAATAAAATAATAATTAATAAATAAAACTATAATACTATATTTAATTAGATTTAATATATTAAAATAAATCATTTATATTAAACTCGAAAAAAATAAGAGTATTTTTCCATTTAAGTGAAAAAAAAAGGCACAAAATTGAAGCAACTATATGAATATTTTACATTAACCTTCATAAAAAAAAAGCTTTAAATTTGTATATAAAATACACAAAAATACAAAAATTAA